ATTAGTGAACAAGGAAAAATATTATCTAGACGAGTGAATAGATTGACCTTGAAACAACAACGATTAATTACTCTTGCGATAAAACAAGCTCGTATTTTATCTTTGTTACCCTTTAAAAGGAAAGGATTTCAAATAAGCGAGTCGACCGCTAGAACTAATGCTTTGAAAGCTAGAAATCAAAATAAAGATCAAAAGAAAGAAAAATTCCAAATAAATAAAAAAAAGAAATAGGCTTACTTCACTTGAATCATAATTCCAATCCGAACTCAAATGCGGATTGGTGTTTTGCTCGAAAAATCCGTGAATCTATATTTGATTATCGTGTCATAAGAAAAAAATGAATCAGAAATCTTTTTGGATTGAACGTGTTTTACTATTTTATCAGATTTGATCATCGTAATTTCTACTCTACCTTCCCGGAGTTCATTCTCCGGGAACTCCATTGAAAATATTCCGTTGGATTCTTTACAATCTACTTTTTTTTTATATGATCTCGTTCGAAATCATATAAAGACATTTCCTATTTGATATAGCTATTTGCGCAAGTATTTTACGGTTAAGAAGCAATTGGTTCTTGTACAGATCGTGTATGAATTTACTATAACTATAGGATACTCCTCTTTCGCGAATTACTGCGTTTATCCGAGTGATCCACAACCGACGAAAATCTCTCTTTTGCCTATCCCTATCCCGATGAGCTGAAGCCAAAGCTCTTTTTTCCTGTTGAGTCATAGTTCGAGTAAGCCTTGAATGAGCCCCTCGAAAACTTGATGCAAAGAAATGCATTTTTGTTCGGCGTCTCCGAGCTATATATCCCCGTTTAATTCTGGTCATGGAATAAATGAAACTTTTTCGAATAACTCATTTTTTCTTTCTTTCAGCTATTCTTTTATTTACTCTGTCTTCTATTACTATAACTAACAAAAACTAACAAAACGGATTTCTCCAATGTATAAAATACAAATTCCAATGGCTTTTGCTACTATAACCTTCCCAACCACGATTTTTCTTTTTTTGTTTAGGTATTTTACCACGAAACAAGAATAAGAAAGACATAAGAAATTTTATTTTCCTATAAAAAATAGAGTAAAAAAATAAATAAATAAAACTAGATAAAGAAATAGTGGGGTTCCTTCGTTTCTATGGTTACTTCTGAAACGGTGAGGTCTTCTCTATACACCGGAGCCTTTCACTTCATTTAATCAACTAATCAACGTTATTGGGAACTTGTATAGTTCACATTCTTTGGCTCTACCCATGAATTTTCCAGTAATAGGTCTTTCACAACGAGATCTACTTATAAAGTAACGGTATTTAAGTATGAAAGTTAGCTGGGGTAGCTGGCCCTGTTAGTCCGTTCTTGCCAGAGTGGGAGCCTAATCGTTATGTTTTTTAAATAGGATTTCCTCCGCTTAATGGATAACCATTTGCTACCAATGGAGAATTTATTCTCATCTTCAATTGAGGTAATTGGATTTGCACCAATGGAAACCATAAACTTTATACACAATAGAGGGATATGATAGAGTTTAATAATGAGTGGAGTTCCTTCTTCCATTCTATCCCATTCACTCAGATACTGACCATTTATACTGGAAAAGTTCTTTTTTTTTTCTTTTGTTATGTGCCAGCTGATAATCTAAACGAGTCGCACATACACCCTAGTACATGTTCCTCGACGCTGAGGACATCCCCGAAGAGCGGGGGATTTCGTGACATTTCTGATTGGCTGTCTTGGATTTCTAATAAGTTGTTTAATAGTTGGCATGTTGAATTGTATACATAATATAATGGTCTGGTTTAGATTGATCCTAACCGACTGATGATGAATTCCTTCTATTTCCATTTAATAGAATGTATATTCAACTCGGAGATCAAATCTAAAATCACATATTTGAACGAAATCCATATGAATACAATCCCTACAAGATCAACCCCTTAAGAACTCTTCATCATCTGAGAACTCTATATCATCAATAATTCCATAAATTCGGGCTTGTCTTGCTGAAAAGAAAACGTCTCTGTCCATGTCTCGGGATATGATCGAGGTAGGGTTGCCGGTTCTTTGTGCATAAATCTCTGCGATGCGTTCACGCAGTTTCAACGCTTCTTTCATTTCCAAGAGAAGTTCTCCTGCATGACTCTCAAAAAAAGAAGTCCTAGGTTGATGGATCATTACCCTGATGATATAACAAAATGTTCCTCTAGCTCGCATGAAAAAGCGAAGGCAAACGATAGAATTGAACAACCGTACAGGCATCTTTTGGGTATTGCATACGGCTCTACAATAAAATGGATCCTGAACCCTCCCTTCCATTGAAGAAAGAGAAAAAAAATAGAATCTATCAGAACCAGATGGGTAAATGATCAAATTGCCACCCTTCCTTTCGGAGAAGTTGAAAAATATTATGATGGCTCCGTTGCTTTATATAGTTCTATTTATGATTTTTTTGTCTCTAGCAATCCCAAAGTTTCTTTTTTGATCCGATCAAATAATGAAAAAATCGTGACTTACATATTCTTAAGTACCCCCTGGCATGAAAACAAAAAAGGTTTGTGACGCTGAACTGGACTCCCGATAGATAAGAGAAAATCGGAAATGCCTTTGAGTTCATACTCCTCTCTCGATACATAATCGAATGTTTTTGTTTTTAAAAACAATAAAAAAAATTGAATATCGAATTCGAAGTGCCATGCTATTATTACTTAATATTATATTGACATTCATATATTCATATAACGAAGGCATAGTCTTCTTTTTTTTTGTCAAATAAAAACCTCATTGGCGCCAAGCGTGAGGGAATGCTGCACGTCTGGTAATTGCTCCCCCGGCCAGGATAAAAGATCCCATTGAAGCGGCTAATCCTATGCATATTGTACTGACACCTGGCCGCACAGTTTGCATCATATCATAAATAGCTACTCCAGATATTACATCTCCCCCGGGAGAGTTTATATACAAAAAAATATCCTTGGTATCATCTTCGATATTAAGATATACCAAAAGACCAACAATTTGATTCGAGATCTCACTATCAACCTCTTGAACTAAAAACAGGAATCGTTCGCGATAAAGTCGGTTGATTAGGGGAAATTGTTTCCCTTAGGAACCGTACATGCGCCTTTTGACGCATACGGTTCAAAAAAATTGTGAAAAAGAATCAATGTATAGATTCCAGCCCCTTTCTTTTTTTTTCATAACAGGTTTTTCTGACGTCTAGCGAAATTTTCTTCGATTTTTCAATAAAGACGAACTCCGTTTTCTATTTTTCGCTTTTCTATCTATTAGAAGAAGAAGAAAAGGGGTCACTAAACTTATCGAGTTAACTTCTCATTGATGTATTGTTTCATCGAGATTTCATCCAAATTCCGATGGCATTTTCTTGTTCCTGAATGAGTTTCTTTTATTTAGGTTTCTGCTCTTCTCCGGGTAAGGATTCGCCCCATTTTGATTTGTATATATAGAACAAATGCTCCCATTACCATTTCTTTTTGTTATGACTTTATTTTTTCAATTCATGTCATACCTTCTACCAAGTAGTTATTAAAGTTTGAGATACCTGACAAAGAGGATCTATTTCAATTTCCAAATATAGGAATCAGTTATGGTACAAGTAAAAATCATCGATATATTACCGATTGGCTTTTTTTTTTAAACGGAGCCTGAATACTTCATTTTTTTAGTCCAACCAAGCCAACCATAATAGAATATAATAGTAAGTAATATGAATTTTCCCCCAAAAGGTTCTCATTGTTTTTCACGCTCCAAATTTTGGATGATTCCATGAATTTATCTAGGTGAAAGGGGGGCTATCTCTCTCGGGGGAGAGAACGGGGAAATCCCAAATGACTCAATATATCTGACAAGTCGCACTATATATCAATCCACGATGCATCTTCATCTCCGGGATTTCGGAAAGGTACTTTTGGAACACCAATAGGCATAAAATGAAAAGATCTCCTACTTAAAATTGAAAATTTCACTTTGATGGGGAAACGTAAAAAAAAAATAGGGTTTGATTGGCTTTATATTATAGTATTGAGTATTGGTTTTTATCGTATTTCTTTTATACATAGATTCTATAGACTATAAAAATAGACTATAAAAATTCCTAAAGTCATAAAAAATGCAGAATGAATAATGAATATAATAAAATTATTACGAATAGGGCCTTCTAATGATGAATAAATGGGGACCCTTTCGCTCATAGAAAAAGGTATCAACCCCCGTTGCGTATTGGTACTTATCGAGTATAGAATAAATCTGCTTCTCTTTGTTCCTACGAACAGAATTGTTACATTATTACCAACAGAATAGAACAAATCTGAACCCTTGTTCTGAAAAAATCCGCTGAACAAGAGCAAGCGGGGTCCATAGGATAGTCATAGTATAGTCTTTTCCTCTTTTCCAACGCAATAAAGTTACACAGTGTCTATTTATCTTTGATAAAGGGGTATTTCCATGGGTTTGCCTTGGTATCGTGTTCATACCGTTGTATTGAATGATCCCGGTCGGTTGCTTTCGGTTCATATAATGCATACAGCTCTGGTTGCTGGTTGGGCTGGTTCGATGGCTCTGTATGAATTAGCGGTTTTTGATCCTTCTGACCCTGTTCTTGATCCAATGTGGAGACAGGGTATGTTCGTTATACCCTTCATGACTCGTTTAGGAATAACCAATTCATGGGGAGGTTGGAGTATCACAGGCGGGACTGTAACGAATCCGGGTATTTGGAGTTACGAAGGTGTAGCTGGGGCACATATTGTGTTTTCTGGCTTATGCTTTTTGGCAGCTATCTGGCATTGGGTGTATTGGGATCTAGAAATATTTTGTGATGAACGTACAGGAAAACCTTCTTTGGATTTGCCCAAGATCTTTGGAATTCATTTATTTCTCTCAGGGTTGGCTTGCTTTGGTTTTGGTGCATTTCATGTAACGGGCTTGTATGGTCCCGGAATCTGGGTGTCCGATCCTTATGGACTAACGGGAAAAGTACAAC